TAAAATAAAGTATCCAGGCTCCGTTCATATAATACCAAATTGTAAATGGTAAGAGTAAAAAAAAAAGTGTAAAATGTAGTAATAGAAATCATAAATATTAAAGAAATAAATGAAATAAAGAAAATAAATAAGAATAATATAAGAAAGAAAAATAAAATAGAAATTTCATTCAATTATTCATAAATTTGAGATTCATTAATTCATTAGTAATTAAATAGAATATAAATATAATATAACTTACTATAATAGAAAGATAATAGAAAGATAATAGAATCTTAGAATATAATAGATTATGTAGAATATATGATGATTATGATTACACAATTACCGCTTGTATAATATAGAATAGACTCTTCTTATATTTATATTATATTTATATTTACTATAGGTATAATATCAAACTACCTACCAATGAAGTAGTATGATTAATACATCAAATATTTTGGGGAAAGGTATGAAACAATTGAAAAAAAAAAGAAGTGGTACTGGAATCATTTGACCTATATGCGCAAATGGAATTCGGGCAAATCTTCCCCCGGAGTAGAACAAGAACCTAAAAGAATTGAAAGGGCCCATTCAGGAACAAGAAAATTACATCGTAATTTGAATTTCGATGAAACAATACATCAATGAGAAGTTAGTTCAATAAGTTCATAAAATTCTTTTTGATTTTCTACATTATATTCTACATTATAGAATAGAGGTAAGGAGAAGGGGGCAAAACTCATTAAAAAAAAAGAAATAGGATTGGAATCGACACATTGATTTTTTTTAACAATTCTTTTGAACCGTATGCATCCAAAGGTGCACGTACGGTTCCTCAGGGATACAATTTTGTCCTAATCAACCGACTTCATCGAGAAAGATTACTTTTTTTAGGCCAAGAGGTTGATAGCGAGATCTCGAATCAAATTGTTGGTCTCATGGTATATCTCAGCATAGAAGATGATACTAGGGATCTTTATTTGTTTATAAATTCTCCAGGTGGATGGGTAATACCAGGAATAGCCATTTATGATACTATGCAATTTGTGTTACCAGATGTACATACAATATGTATGGGATTAGCCGCTTCAATGGGATCTTTCATTCTGGTCGGAGGAGAAATTACCAAACGTCTAGCATTCCCTCACGCTTGGCGCCAATGAGTTTTTTTTATTTGAGAAAAAAAAAGAATACTATGCCTTCGCTGTATCGAATATGAATTAAAGAAAGAATAAGTAATAATAGCATGGCACTTCGAGTTCGATATGAACAAACCATTATTGTTTTTTTTCTAACATGAGATTTTGTATCGAAATAGTAGTATGAAAGAAGGGTTATTCCCAATTTGATTTTCTGTGTCAAGCAAGAGTCATTTTCAGCGTCACAAACCATTATTCTTCCACAACAGAAGTCTCTTTCTTATTTTTATGTTATGAGAGGAAAGAATCAAAAAAATGGAAAAAATCATTTTTTCCTTCTTAGATCTTATCAAAAAGAAACTTTGGGATTGCTAAACCACAGACGAGATAAATATATAAAGCAACAGAACCATCATAGTATCTTTTTAACTACTACGAAAGGAAGGGTGGTAAATGGATCATTTAATGATTTGGATCATATAGGTTCTATTTATTCTTTTCGATAAAAAAAATTCTATCAAAAAAAGAAAATCCATTGCAGAGCCGTATGCAATGTACAAAAGATGCCTGTACGGTTGTTTAATTCTATTTTTTTATTGTTATTTTGATTCCCCCTTACTTTAATCCATCCAATCGTGCGATATATAGATAGAAGAACCATTCATGATGTTATATCAATATCATCAGGGTTATGATTCACCAACCTGCTAGTTCTTTTTACGAGGCACAAGCAAGGGATTTTATCCTGGAAGCAGAAGAACTATTGAAGCTTCGCGAAACTCTCACAAAAGTTTATGTACAAAGAACGGGTAACCCTTTATGGGTTATATCCGAAGATATGGAAAGGGATGTTTTTATGTCAGCAACAGAAGCTCAAGCTCATGGCATCGTTGATCTTGTCGCGATCGAAAATGAAAATACTGGGAATTCCATATAAATATACGAATTCCTTCTCAAAATTCAAAATTTATGTGTGAATAGAAATCATTCATAATCATCAATCATCAGGTTAAGATCGATCTAAGCCAACCCGCTCTATTCTATCTAGAATGAGATTCTATAGACACACCATGCCAACCATTAAACAACTTATTAGAAACGCAAGACAGCCAATAAGAAATGTCACGAAATCTCCCGCTCTTCGAGGATGTCCTCAGCGTCGAGGAACATGTACTAGGGTGTATGTGCGACTCGTTAAGTTCAGATCATGAGTGCAAAAATTTTTTCTGGTATCAACGACCACTACCAATGAATTAGGATAGATAGGGTGGAACACGGCCTTTTGATTGACTAGTATCAAGATCTATTATCTACCTAATTCTGTTATGAATTTATGGTTTCTATTGGTGCAAATCCAATCACTCCGTTTGAGATGAGAAGGAATTCTCCATTGGTAACAAATAGTTATCCATTAAGCGGAGGAAAAAGGTTATGCTCCTATTCCTTTTCTTGAAAAAAAACGGACTAACAAGGTCAGCTACCTAGCCAACTTTCAGAATTAAATACCGTCACTGTATGGATAGCTTTTTTGTGAAAAGGACTATTACTTTAGAATTAGAATTTAAAAAAGAATTCTAATTTAAAATGGATGGGTAGAGCCAAAGAGTGTGAACTATACAAGTTCACAAGAAATTTTGATGAAATGAAAGAAGAGGCTCCGGTGTATAGAGAGGACCTCACCGTTTTAGAAGTTGCCATAGAAACGAGAAAACCCACTATTCTTTTTTCTTTAGTAGCAGTTGAATTTCTTATTTCCAGGCGAGATACCTTGAAGAAAGAAAAAATCGTGGTCGGGAAGGTCATAGTCGCAAAAGCCATTGGAATTTATATTTTATATATCGGAAGAATCCGTTTTGTTATTAATTGACCGGAAGAAAAGGATGACTGAAAGAAGAGAAATCAATTAGTTATTCAATAAAGTTTCATTTGATTCAATGACCAGAGTTAAACGAGGATATACAGCTCGGAGACGTCGAAAAAAGATTCGTTTATTTGCATCAACCTTTATAGGGGCTCATTCAAGACTGACTCGAACGACTACTCAACAAAGAATGAGAGCTTTGATTTCCTCTCATCGAGATAGGAACAGGAAAAAGAGAGATTTTCGTCGTTTGTGGATCACTCGGATAAATGCGGTAACTCGTGAGGATAGGCTATTCTATAGTTATAGCCTCTTCATCCACAATCTGTACAAAAGACAATTGCTTCTGAATCGTAAAATACTTGCGCAAATAGTCCTATCAAATAAGAATTTTTTTGATATTATTTCAAAGAAAATTATCAATTAAAAAGAAAAGAATACAAAGAAAATAAAGGAATAAAAGAATCTTAATAGAATCTATTATACAGGAAACAAGAATGATTGAAACAGGATTTCCCGGAGAATGGACTCCGGGAAGATAGAATAAAAAGAAATTAATATTTGAGTAGTAGGAAGAAACGAACATCTTTCAAGAAAAAAAGATTTCTTCCCCATTTTTCCTTTTTTAGAATACAAGAATCAAATCTGGATCCTAGTTTTTTTTGAGCAAAACATTAATATGAGCTTGAGTTCCGATTGAAGTTTTTAAGAGTATATCTATTTATTTTTGGTTCTAGAACCAATAGTTCTAGGAATCGACTCCACTCTCTCCAATTGTTTTTCATTATTACGAAATGGTAACAAAGATAAAATACGAGCTTGTTTTATAGCAATAGTAATTAATCGTTGTTGTTTCAAAGTCAACCTATTCGTCCGTCTAGATAAGATTTTTCCTTGTTCACTAAGAAATCGACTAATTAAACTCATGTTTCTATAATCGATTCGATCCCCCGATCCGATTGGGGGTAAACGCCTACGAAAAGATCGCTTGGATTTACGAAAAGGTTGTTTGAATTTATCCATGGTTTGCTTATTCCTTGTTTGTTTATTCCTTCGATATAAAATAATCTATAAAATAGAATCCTCTTTTTTTCTTATTCATTTAAGATTCGACCAAAATAGGATTTGGTTTGTATTATATATGTTAAGATGTAAAGTTCTTACTCTTCCCACTACTTGGAAAAATCAAACACGAATTCTTTTCTATCTATTTCTTTATTTCCCCATGAATCGTATACTTTTGACAATAGCGACAAAATTTTCTAAATTCTAGTCGATTGGGTGTATTGTGTCGATTCTTTTGAGTAATATATCTAGAAATGCCCAGCAATTCTTTATTGACACCCTTTCGAACACAACAGGTACATTCCAAAATAACTAGAATTCTAATATCTTTACCCTTGGCCATGAACCTCCTTTTCATTTTGGATCGACTTCGTTCGCTATGGAATTTCTAACTATTTTCTTTTTTGAATTATTAGAATTCGAATGACTTAGAAGTACTATAATCTAAAATAGAATTACTATAATACTATAAATATAAAGAAAAAGAGTCATATTCATTAATAGAAGAATATTAAGAATATCGTAATAATTAATTAATACAATTTTTTCTAACTATAAATCATTTCTATACTAATCTCAGTATTTTCTTCTTTCTATGTTAGAATTTCGTGGAACCGTCCCTAGACTGGATCCACATTTCCATTTTTTCCCCAAAAAATTCACTGTATTTTGACTGAGATTCAATACACTCTTTTTTTTTTAGGATAGATTAGGATTTAGGATATAAAAGAAAAAGAATTTAGAACCATGTTACGTAGAATTGTATCTCAAATCTTCTTCATTTTTTATCAATACAAGAATTTCATCAGGATGAAAAAAAGGGGAATGACAAGGCATCTGGAAATAAACGATTAATTTCTATCAATAGACCTGCTAAAGACCCAAACCATAAAGTGGTTAACACAGGTGCCGTTGAGAGATATGTTTTTATATCTCGCATTGAAAATCCTCCTTCTTCTTTTATTTTCTATTTTTTTTCTTATTTATTTTCTTTGTATTGTATATTGTAAGAATTGTATATTGTAATACATATATAGTCCTAGTTCGCTATTCTAATAAATAGATCATATATAATCCGATATTTTAATTTGAGTTCAAGATCATTTGTTTTTTCTTGAAATGAAATTAGAATTAGGAATTACTAACTAAAATGCATATGTACAATGACCCAGCAGATTCAATTTTGCCGCTCCCTAAAAAAAATGACAAGAACATTCTCTACCTATTCTATAGATATATCTATAGAATAGGTAGAGAAAAAAAGAAGGATGTGGAAAAAAAGATATGGATTTTATACAATGACACACTGTATAACAATTTTTCAAAGGGATGTAGCGCAGCTTGGTAGCGCGTTTGTTTTGGGTACAAAATGTCACAGGTTCAAATCCTGTCATCCCTACCTATTCTTTCTCCTATAGATACTTATAAGAGATTCCTTGAGTAAGATCAGTCAATTTTGGACATAATCTTTCATTTGTACATACTATATGTACACACAATAAACTTCGGGGATAAAAAAATCCTTTTCTTTACAATTGTATCTACTTTTATATATCTATTGTTATAGGATCTAAGAAAGCGCTCTTAGTTCAGCTCGGTAGAACGCGGGTCTCCAAAACCCGATGTCGTAGGTTCAAATCCTACAGAGCGTGATTCCTTTTATGTTATGTCGAATTACAATGAAAGAACTTAACAAAACAAAGTAGAATTGCAACTTAAAATTGACCTCCTACAAGGAGGAGGTCAATCAAAAAAAGAGATGTTACTCAATCAAAGGTCCAACTGATCACCGCGCCTGTATTGTAAATATGCAGTTACAAATAATCCTGTTAAAGTAATAGGAATTAGACCTAAGACGATTCCGAATAGAAAAACTTCAATCATTTCGATTTGTTTTAGGGAATAAGAAGAGAGGTAAGATCTATCCTTAAATATTAATCTGAATTATCCGTGAATCTCAATGGCCAGGAATTAGTAATTGACGCAGGAAGGAACCATAGAATACCTGAAATTGAAATGAAATATTCTAAGAGGCTTTGATTTTGATTTTTTTAAATTGTTTATTGAATTTCATTCATTTCAAATAAGTCGTATCTTGTTTAAACCAATAAATAGAGCTGGGGTTATAGTTGAAGCAGCCAGTAAAAAACCAAAATAACTAGTTAGAATAGGCATGAAAGAGCTAAATTAGATATGTTATTTTACTACATATAATTATATGAATAAAACATTTACCTAAGTCTCAATCGAGATATGATGGTAAGAAAAACTAATTTAAATAATTCATTTAGTTCCAATTGAAAGTTCTTGATTCATCAGTCATTATAGACGGACACTAAAAAAAAATCAAACCTTGACTTTTCAAAAAATTGAAAAATCTTGAATAGTTTCATTTGATTTTTTTTTCTTTATTTAAATTTGATTTCGGACCAACTCGATTCAAAGAAGAGCAACTCCTATTACCCTTTGAAACTTTCCATATTAATTTGTTTTGTATTGTAGTTACATAAGGAAAGAACTCTTGGGGGGATCTAATGTAACAACAGTTGCTTCACGAATATGAATTGTTCCAACGATCTTTTTTTTTTCTTTTTGCAAATATTAAAAATACTAAATATAAAAAAGAAGAAAAGAATAAGAAAAAATAGGAAATCTAATTCTAATATATTAACCAATGAAAAACGAAATAGTAAAAGAATTAAATAGATAGGGATAGTAATAAGAATTTCCATTTCTAAGAATTACTATTTAGAATAGTAAGGAATAGTTTCAGTTTAGAAGTTCAAAGTGAAATAGTATTAGCATATTTATTCTATGAACGAACAATTACCAATTACTTGAATAAAATGAGAGGATTAAAAAAAAGAAAATATGAACCGAACCGCCAAAGGGTTTTATAGATTTCACATAACATATAATATAATTTTATGAATATAATGAATGAGATGTTTCAATCATGATATCTCTCCATGATATCTCTCATTAATTATGAGAGCCCATCCATTCAAGATTTTTACTTTCTATTACTATGATGAATCCACTAATATAAACCTTATTTAATCTTATAGAATCTTAGATTCTAAGGAAAATCTATTTATACATAGATAAGGAAGATATAGCAATAGCATTTCCTTTCGGTAATGATCGAGACTGCGTTGCTGCGCTAGAGGAAGGATAGCTATACTGATTCGGTCTACTCTAAATACGCCTTTGGTACAAAATTGACGATCTCACAAAGATCCAGTATCAGTAGTTTTAGATTTACTGATTCCATCTTTCACGGAATCGGCCCGCCTTTTTTTTGAAACATACAAGAATTTGTGGAGCTCAGCATGTCTGGAAGCACGGGAGAACGTTCTTTTGCTGATATTATTACTAGTATTCGATACTGGGTCATTCATAGCATTACTATACCTTCCCTATTCATTGCGGGTTGGTTATTCGTCAGTA